CCGCGATCTAGGCATAGTTAACAATCCATTCGATAATTCTTCTCATTACCTCTCGCGGGAAAAGAATCCCACAAACAAAGGAATTGTACAGTACGAAATAACATAAAAAAAGACTCATTCTAAAAAAAAAAAAAAAAAAGATGTGGACCTTCCACTAAAGTTGTTCCTTTGTGACAGGAATCAATAGGAAATATTTGAATCCGGTTGGATTTCACCCAAATCAAATGTATTCGTATACCAATGAACTGAATTCTTACTATTTCAATTTCATCGAAGTTGAAGAATCGAACAATTTGTCATACAGATTATGATAACTCGAGAAGTTTGTTTTGATTGGATTAAGATCCAAGGAGGAAAATAATCATTCTATGATTAAAATAGAACAACCTTCTTTAGTGTGCATAGCGTGTATACACAATCAAAATATAGAAATCCATGGTTTAATTCAGGGAATTGTAATAGATCCATGGGGTAAGGAGTTGTTGTTGATAAATCTTAAACGGGAAGGGGGTTTTTTAATTCCTATGGAACCATAGTTAAGTATAAATATAACCATGTCTAAATGTAATTATATAAAAAAACTATAGATCCATCAGGGGATTCGTTACAATTCAGTGTTTAATCTGGTACCAGTATAAATATCAGAAAAAGACGTATCGTCGTCTTGACAAAACAAACACGAATATATATATCTTTTCTTTTTCATTTTGTTTTTAATGGGTTTTCACAATAAAAAAATATCCCTTTATATCTCCCGAACCCCGAAAGAAGATCCTTCTTTTTTTTCTATAATTGATTGACCATACCTATACTTACTGCAATACTATAAATGAAATGACTCGATATTCACTCGTTTTCTGGGTCTTAATCATAATATTTTGTAGGAGAGATGGCCGAGTGGTTGAAGGCGTAGCATTGGAACTGCTATGTAGGCTTTTGTTTACCGAGGGTTCGAATCCCTCTCTTTCCGTACCTTCACCTAATCTAATTTACGAACGTTACAAACCGCAATGTATTAAATACGAATAGATACTATTATTCTAACAGTTAAACCTTTCTTTGATATAGATTCGCTATTCCTAATTGCTGTAGTACAAAAATACAGGTAAAGGGTAGCCAAGGCATGAAAATTGACCCCGACCCACTTTTGATACCTAAATGGGATAGGAAAAAATCCGGATCAAGTCTCTCATCTAAAGTCAATTTACTTCGACGAAAAAGGGAGGAGCACCCGAACCCCTGTTCCTTGTTGTTTTAGTTAGGTTCAAGTCTGACGAGAATAATATTCTACGACTAGCAACTCATTGATTTTTAAACCAACCCACTTACTATCTATTATTTGATTGACTAATCCTTTATATTGGGATGAGTGAAGAGTCAAATGTTTTGGCAATTCCTCATGTGGGAATGAATCAAGAGAATTTTGAATCAGAGCTATGGATTTTTGTTCATCCCTTGTCGTAATAATATCTCGGGGTTTGCAGCGGTAACTTGGTATATCCACTATACGACCATTAACTAAAATATGCCTATGGTTAACTAATTGTCGGGCTCCTGGAATGGTCGAAGCCATACCTAATCGAAAAAGTATATTATCCAAACGCATTTCAAGTAATTGTAGTAAAACCTGACCTGTTGAACCTTTGGCTTTTCCAGCGATACGAACATATTTAAGCAATTGTCGCTCTGTCAGACCATAATGAAAACGCAATTTTTGTTTTTCTTCTAGACGAATACGATATTGAGATCTTTTCCCGGAACGCGATTGGTTTCGAGGATCACTTCCGGATGTAGGACTTTTACTAGTAAGTCCCGGTAAAGCTCCCAGACGGCGTATTTTTTTAAAACGAGGCCCTCGGTAACGAGACATAAATACTCCTTTATTTTTTTTATAAAATTGATTTTATAGAATTATAGAATAAACCTAAATTAAGACTGAACTAAACGATAAACAAAGCGACATCTACTGAAGTAGACTACAACAAAAAAGAAAAAAAAATGAGATGAATTGTATCAATATCCAGACTTTTTTGTATATTTTATATATTATATATAGTAAGAGTTTAGGGATACTTTTCCTAATTTGTTCGGGAGAGATCTCATTGATCCAATCAGTTTTTTTTTTTCATAGTTGGGAGTTCTTACACGATAATAGATATAGATCAGTGACCAGACGAGGGAAAAGTCTTTTCAATAAGATTTCAAGGAGACATTATTCATTGTGTAAAAATGTAAAAGTCAAAAAAAAAAGTTAACCTAACGAAAGAAAAGCCTACTATCGGAATCGAACCGATGACCATCGCATTACAAATGCGATGCTCTAACCTCTGAGCTAAGCAGGCTTAGATAACAACACAAATTTGTGTTGTCCACAGGAATTTCATAAAATAGAATAGTGGGATCCTAGTTAACTATTCATAATTCATAATGAATATAGATATGCATATAGAAAAGAAAGAATGGAATAGAATTAAATAGAATGAATAAGAATATATAATTCTATTTATATATATAAAATAAATAAAATTATAAAAATTACATAACATAAAATAAATATAATAATATATTAATATGTAGAGAACAATTGAAATTCAAAATTTTCTAATATATTATAAAAAATAAAGTTATATATTCTATGGATTAGGTATACTTTTAGTATTTTAGTAAAAGAATTAGATTCTAATTATAATGTTATAGTGGGCCAGCCCTAAGGAAAAGATAAGGATACAGATCAAAATGAAACATTCCTCTGGTTTAATTCGAAAAAGTAGGGGATAAAAAAAAAAAGAATTGACCCTTCAAGTATTCTAAATATCTCGTAAAAATGGAGAGGAAAAGAGGGATATATGTGGTATATATCCATCCATATTGAATTGCAGATACATCAATGATAGAATCATTTCTGATTGGAACAAATGCCGGTCCTCTGATAGAGATGAAAGAATATAGTAGAGATGAAAGAATATAGACAAAAAAAAGCACAAACAAATAGGAGGAGACCCCTATATTTTTTATATTTTCTATATAGGAATTTTCATCTAAAGAATTTGAAGGCTCCAGCATAAATGAAAGAAAGAAGGAGATGGCATCCCAAAGAGATCCTAGAAAAAGGGGGATATGGCGAAATTGGTAGACGCTACGGACTTGATTGGATTGAGCCTTGGTATGGAAACCTACTAAGTGAGAACTTTCAAATTCAGAGAAACCCTGGAATTAAAAATGGGCAATCCTGAGCCAAATCCTGTTTTCATAAAAAGGTGGTTCAGAAAGAAAAAAAAAAAAGGATAGGTGCAGAGACTCAATGGAAGCTGTTCTAACGAATAGGGTTGACTGCGTTGGTCGAGGAATCTTTCTATCGAAACTCCGGAAAGGATGAACCTATATACGTACGTATTTGTACTGAAATAGCAAAAATTAATGAGATCCGAATCCATTTTTTATTTTATATGTATATGAAAAATTTAAAATGGATTGTGAATCGATTCCAAATGGAAGGAAGAATCGAATATTCGCCGATCAAATCAGTCACTCTATGGTCTGATAGTTCTTTTGAAGAACTAACTTATTGGACGAGAGTAAAGATAGAGTCCCGTTCTACATGTCAATACCGACAACAATGAAATTTATAGTAAGAGGAAAATCCGTCGACTTTAGAAATCGTGAGGGTTCAAGTCCCTCTATCCCCAAAAAAGATCGGTTTTCCTTTCTAACTATCTTTTTATCCCCCCCTTTTTTTTTCAGCGGTTCAAAATTAGCTACGTTTCTCATTCACTCTTTCACAAACAAAAAAAAAATCGGCAGAGAAATGTTTCTCTCTTTTCACAAGTCTTCTTATATATCTTATATATAATATATAAGATATACGCTCAAATGAACATCTATGAGCAAGGAATTCCTATTTGAAATATTCACAGTCCATATCGTTATTTTGAATTAAAATTCACTAAAAAAAAAAAAAAGTATTATTTTTGAAGATCCAAAAAATTCAAGGGCCTGCGTAAGACTTTGTAATGCTTTTTAGTCTATTTAATCGAATTGACATAGCCTAAGCGCCCTTTCTTTTAGTAGTATTTAGTAGTAGTAATATGGAAATGATGCACCGCACCGGGAAGAGTCGGGATAGCTCAGTTGGTAGAGCAGAGGACTGAAAATCCTCGTGTCACCAGTTCAAATCTGGTTCCTGACATGTGGTTAATATAATAATGTATACTCGTACAAATTCATCGATATAGATCATGATATATACGTATCTTATCTATTTTTGTCTCTAGCGATATACCCCTTTGGTTGTCTAAAGATATGCTCCAATTTTTTGTAGATGAGTAAAGAATACAATATTCTAAAATAGATAGAATCCATATATAGGTTAAAGAAAAAATTAGATTATGTTTCCTCTTCTTTTTTGTTTGCTCGTAGGGTGCTTTCTTTCATTCAAAAAGAATGTTAATACTTCATACATATCCGAAAAGTGAAGTTTTTTTAGTTGGTTGAAAACCCCAAAGTCTAAAAGAGTAAAACAGTGGGAATAGAAAAAATCATTTCAGATAGATACAGTACAAATAGAATCCAAAACCCTTTCATTTCTTTTCATTTTTTTTTTTTTTTTTGCATTTTCTATTTCTTTATTTCCCTCTACGTGACTTTCTAGAACCCTTCTAAATGATGTGCGCGGTACAAAGTTCATGATAAAGAACTCTTTTGGTTCATTTTACCAGCTCATCTGAAAAAAAAAAAAAAAATCTTCCAAATTTTTGGGGAATATCAATGAAACCCTATATTTGTTTTATTTCGCGCATCTATAATATGAATGAAAGTCCAATGACTCTGTTTGATCTCGAACAAAATGTAAAAATATTCCTCGAGTACCTGGAATCATAGAAGTGAAGAAAGATTAATTTCTTATCATTCAAAGAGCATCTTGTATTTCATAGAAATTTGGGGCAATATAATCCTTACGTAAAGGCCATCCTATCCAACTTTCGGGCATCAAAATACGTTTC